TTTATACCTGCATTATTTATGAAAAATAATGGGATCCGGGAAATGAGTGGGGTGCAAAGCCGAAACCTCAAAAAGAGATTGAAAGGGATTTCATTTTTTATCTTTATTTCGTATTTTCTTTATTTTGTATTTCTAGTTGAAAACAATTGGGAGGAATTTTGGACTCCTCTTTTCATCTCGGGGGTAATTGAATGACGAGGAGCCGTATGAGGTGGGAATCTCACGTACGGTTCCGTATAGTGACATTGAAGCTGTCGACTATTTCACAACTACGCCAAAAAAACCCAACTCTGCCCTACGTAAAGTCGCGAGAGTTCGATTAACCTCCAAGTTTGAGGTAACGGCTTACATACCAGGTATTGGCCATAATTTGCAGGAACATTCGGTGGTCCCCGTGAGAGGCGGAAGGGTCAAAGACCTACCTGGTGTTAGGTATCACATTGTCAGAGGAACCTTAGATGCTGTAGGGGTGAAGGATCGTAAAAAAGGGCGTTCTAGTGCGTTGCAGAACATTGTCACAACTTGTATCACTGCGATGATTCCGTATCAGTTGTTCTGATATGTTAAATGTGTAGCTGACCCAGCATTGCAAGGGGACTGAAGCCTGCTACTACAGAGATTGATAGAAATTGATAACTACCTATCTATTTGTGTGAAACAACTTGGTGTCTAAGGTGTTCTATCCCAATAAGTTGAGTTTTACCTGGACTCCCACCTGGTAAATCTTGGGACGTCTCTTCCTCCTGGAACAGGTTTAGATTACGACTACGGAGATTTAGTGAAGGCTTTATGCATATCTACTGGTTGGATTGATAAACCTACGGACATTGCTAGTAAGATAACTAAATTGCAAGATTTTCTCCTCTTATACCTACACTTCGACTTCTTCATCCGCGGAGTGGGAGAAAACGGATACCCAATACGCAATGGGTAAATATGATTTGCACCCCAGAGAAGAATTTGTTCGAAATCATTTGAATAGTTTCTATTCAATCATGTGGAAAGCTGTATTCGATCAAAGTCGCATGTGCAGTTTGGAGGGAGATCCCCGACTAACTGGCGGATCCACCCTACAATATGGAGTGAAAAAGCCAAAATAGTAGCCTAAGATACATCAAAATAAAAGAATTGATTGAAATCTGACGTATTTATATTTGTAAACTCGTGTTACATCGGAGCAGTGTAGTGAACAGAAATAAAAATATCGAATCAGATCCAATTTATCGTAATCGATTAGTAAATATGCTAGTTGATCGTATCCTAAAAAATGGCAAAAAATCACTAGCTTATCAGATTTTTTATCAGGCTATGAAGCGGATTAGGTAAAAGACAAATAGGAACCCACTGTCTGTTCTGCGACAGGCAGTGCGCGGGGTAACTCCCGACGTAGTGACAGAAACCAAACGTGTAGGTGGATCAACTTATCGAGTTCCCGTTGAAGTAGCACCGGCAGAGGGAAAAGCTTCGGCTATCCGGTGGTCATTAATCGCGTGTCGAAAACGCTCAGGTCGAAGTATGGCTTTAAGATCGAGTGATGAATCGATGGATGCAGCCAGAAATTCTGGTAGTGCCATACGGAAGAGAGAGGAGACTCATAAAGTTGCGGAAGCCAACAAAGCTTTTGCCCATTTCCGTTAGTTTTAGATTCGTTCCAACCCACAATATTTTCGTTGCGGATTGGAACCGGGGCACAAACTATCTGGCAATCAAAAAAGACTACGAAGAAATTGTTGAGTCAGCGGTGAACGGCGAATGGGAGATGTCTAAGCCACAAGTGGGGATTGGCAACTACTAACTACTTCTCCTCCCCCTCAGGTTGTTAATTATTAGACTCACTCCTCCTAATAGGATAGCGGGGGGGGGGGGGGCAATGCAGAATTGCGGAGTGCATTGCAGAAAGGCTTGACGTATGACCAGTTCTTCAGAGACTGAATTTGAGTGGGACGCGCATCGCATGGAGTAAAAATTGTTTGAGATATCGAGAAGAAGCCCCCATATCCGATAATTCTGGAGACTCAATGAATTTTGGTTGACACAGGTAGATTTTTGTGATATATTATAAATTAACAAGCTTACTAGCCTGGGGAATCACTAATTATTCCTTGAAAACTAAAAATTACCATGACCGCAACTTTAGAACGACGCGAAAGCGCAAGCCTATGGGGTCGCTTCTGCGACTGGATTACCAGCACCGAAAACCGTCTTTACATCGGATGGTTCGGTGTCTTGATGATTCCCACCTTGCTAACCGCAACCTCTGTATTCATCATTGCTTTTGTCGCAGCTCCTCCTGTAGATATTGATGGTATTCGCGAACCCGTTTCTGGTTCTTTGTTATACGGTAACAACATTATCTCTGGTGCTATCATCCCTACTTCTGCAGCTATTGGGTTACATTTCTACCCAATCTGGGAAGCAGCTTCCGTCGATGAATGGCTTTATAATGGTGGTCCCTACGAACTTATCGTTCTTCACTTCCTACTTGGTGTAGCTTGCTACATGGGTCGCGAATGGGAACTAAGCTTCCGTCTAGGTATGCGTCCTTGGATCGCTGTTGCGTACTCGGCTCCTGTCGCAGCTGCTGCCGCCGTCTTCTTGATCTACCCAATTGGTCAAGGAAGTTTCTCCGACGGTATGCCTCTAGGCATTTCTGGTACTTTCAACTTCATGATCGTCTTCCAGGCTGAGCACAATATCCTTATGCATCCCTTCCACATGTTGGGTGTAGCTGGCGTATTCGGCGGCTCTCTATTCAGTGCTATGCATGGTTCTTTGGTAACTTCTAGTTTGATCAGAGAAACAACTGAGAATGAGTCTGCCAATGCAGGTTACAAGTTCGGCCAAGAGGAAGAAACTTACAACATCGTAGCTGCTCACGGCTATTTCGGTCGTTTGATCTTCCAATATGCTAGCTTCAACAATTCTCGTTCTCTGCACTTCTTTTTAGCTGCTTGGCCCGTAGTAGGTATTTGGTTCACTGCTTTAGGCATTAGCACTATGGCATTTAACTTGAATGGTTTTAACTTCAACCAATCCGTGGTTGACAGCCAAGGTCGTGTTATAAACACCTGGGCGGATATCATAAACCGTGCTAACCTAGGTATGGAAGTCATGCATGAACGTAACGCTCATAACTTCCCCCTAGACTTGGCTTCTGTTGAAGCTCCCTCTATAAACGGATAACATCCGTCTGGTTATGCAGCACAACTGGATGTCAAATCTCTTAACCTCAGAAGAGGGGGAGATTTGGTGTCCAATGAGATAGTGGTGTCCAATGAGATAGAGGTTCGTGCGGTGGAACGGATGGAAAGAGTGATAACAGCTTGTCACAATTTTGTGCTATTTGGAATATCCTTTTGCAATTTAATAGATTACAAAGTTTCCTACTCCGATTTGCGGAATACTTTTAATCTCTCACCCCCATCTTTTGGATAAAAGGGGGAATGTATCCCCCATTTCAAAGATTTTCTATTGTCTCGCTATAGACATACAGCTGATATGTATGTGTATCAACCGAAAGACCTATCTAGCTTGCTTGCCTAACGGATAGATCTCGTTCACGTCCGGGAGGACGGAGTCAACTAAATCAACAGAGGGGGCGGACGTAGCCAAGTGGATCAAGGCAATGGATTGTGGATCCATCACGCGCGGGTTCAATCCCCGTCGTTCGCCCATCCGATTGGGTAATTTGATCCCACCGCTCTGCTTAGAACAGAGAAGAACTTATAAGGTGGATAGGACATGTGTGGGTCTCCTTAACGGTAATAATTTAGAATTCCCGATCTAATTCCAGTTTTGGATACGACTACTCACAGAAATCACTAGACTCGTTTGAAATATGTATTCCATCTTATCTTGAAATTTTCAAGATTTTCGATATAATAAAAGTGGGAAATAGATAGTATCTACCGCATAGAATTAATATGAAAAAAGAAAGTAAGGTAAAAAAGGTGGCAAGAAAAAAAATAGGAAGTCCAAATTTCTCATCTGAAATTTCGGAGTTAATAGAAGTCAGTCCATTGGATCACTTCTTCGAATCATTGAAAAACCAACATCTCAGAGAATTCTTAATTAGCCCGTTTTCCAATTATGAACCTTTTATCAGATTATCTGACTTGTGACTTCTAAGTTCATTACTTTTACGCAATCTGCGTGATTCACTAAGAAGAGATAGCGGCGTTACTCTGGAGATGCTGATGTTGCTAACAATACCAATTTCTATGCATTGCCTGAGTGACAGAAGGTCGATCGGAAGAAGTTTTGTGCTAACGGAAGTCACTAATGGGGGTGACGGAGTAAGAAAAAAACAAGCGGAAAACCTTGGTGATTTTTCCCGCGACTGCTTTCTCCGATTCGAACGATCTTTATCTGTTGAAAAGAATGGAAAGAGAGGGATACCTGCTTCCCACTGCTTAGGTTTGAACGGAGATATTTCCGCAGGTTCAACGAGAAAAAAGAAGCAAGTTCGCTATGATGCGGTGATTCCTCTGGTTTCCGGTAGATGGAAGGCATGCGTAGCGAGGGGTTCACTCCTTGGCAGAGATATATCCAAGGATGATCACGAAAGGATTCAAGTATTTTGTAGGGGTAGGCGTTTACAAAATTCAAGTAGGTTTTTCAAATTCTATAACGATCTGGTAGTTTCTAAAAACAACCAAATTGATTTTGATTCGTTATTCTTTTGGGAAAATCGTAACAAGCGAGATCCAGGTCGGTTACAAGCAACACAATTAAGAAACGACTCATTAGGTCCCGTAGTATTAAACTCCTATGACGAGGCATTACTTGAATCCGGAAATTCAGCAGATCAACAGGGGGATGGGTCGGGATTTTACCCCGAGCGAGAAGCCTTTTCCAACTTGTCTTCATTTACGTATTGTGAGAAAACGACGTCGTTTCGTGGCTGTATATCCGGATTAGATTGTGGCAGAAGTGGGGAAGATTTTTCCATTCTACACACTTATTCACAAATGAGAAATGAATTAATAAATCGATTCACCAAATTTATCTCGACAATCGAGAAATCAAATCTGATTTCTATTGGGGCAATAGTTACTGACGTCAGTAATAGCATCAAATCTGGGAAAGGATTTCCATTGAAAATGAAGGGCGACATGCCGCTTACTCAAATATCTGGCAAAAAACTTGGGCTAGCGAGTGGCAGACACCTCAACCTCAATGAGATTCTTCCAAACTATTTTCAAATATCTTTAGGTATACTTAGAAGAATAAGTAATCGAAGTGAAAATATTACTTCTTCAAACTAATTGAAAGAAGATAACATACATTCAATATATTCTTTAATTAGATTGTATGGACGAAGTAGAATCATACCTCTCTACTCAACGTACATATTTCTTTTCTATGACTATTTCTGCGCATTATCTGGTGAATATTTTCTACAAATCAAATATCGGTTGGATGGCTGGGCGGGGATCGGGGAGTACACCGGTGTAGCAAGAATTGCAACTGAATAAATAGTATTGAAATGGAAAGATAATGTAGGGCGCCTGTTGAACGAATATATTACCAATCAAATTGATGAGTATAGAAATGTTCAGTCAAATGTGCATAGATGGCTCGATACGACCGAAGAGTTGTCCTCTTTCCCCGCCGGGGATGTTTTAAAGCATGACTTGGAGGAATCAATTTGCCGTGTATCAGTAATAAGAAACGAATTACTAGGTAATATTGGTGTCAATCTCGGTAGTAACAATCAACAGAACGAAAAATATTTTCACCGATTTTTGAATGTTTTATTTATTTATAAAATGATTGTTGCTGAGGTTACTCGCCAGAAAGTTTTGATATATACCATTGATTATTGCATCGGAAAATTGAACGATATAGATCTCGAAAAATTAAACAAGATAGATCTCATGAAGCTTGATTTTTTATCAAGTTTATTCGATGGTTACATTGATGAACAGATACTTTTCATCAAAACAATTCTTGAGAGAAAAAAGAGTTTATTCATTGCATCCAAACTGTTAGTGGGTGAAAAATCGGTAGGCTCTTCGACCGAGCTGGAACCTGCAGTGACTCCCACTTCTATTGTGTTGCCCCGCGTCGAATCTATTCGGGCAGGATTTTCAAGCGATGATTTTTCCGTTATGGCGAGGCAATTTTGGAATATGTTTCTGCATGATTTAAGCCATGGGGGAGGTTCAACTAGAGATATTGGTGATAATATCTCGAGATACATCTCCGATCAGTTTAATAAACTAAACCTTCTAGACGACTCATCTATACGGAACTGTGCCGGAAGCAACTTTATTCCGAAAATCAAAAGGAATTTTTTTATTGGGAGATGCAACGGTAGTTATCCCAACGTCTTAGAAAACTTCTATGTGGGCTCCGAAGATGAAACCATCTCATCTGATATCGTCTCATTTATTTATCCCCAACTGTCGGATTCGTTGTCATCCAATTTATCGAAACAAACAGCGGGGGGGGTTGCTAGTCACGTACCCACACCGATTCAATTGATTTTATCTAATCTGGATGAATCCACAGCATTAGTAACTCATTCAGATGGACTTTCCAATTCTATTTCGGATCTGAAGAGGTTACTGGCGAGTTTGAACTTATCTCCTCGTGAAATGATAGAATCATTTATATACTCGTGCAGTAGCGATGGAGTTTCTTTGGAGAAAACGTCGATAAACTCCGATTCATCGTCGGATCGGCAACCCCAACCTCGTCTCAAGAATTTGGTATTGGATCGAGTCTATCAGAAGAATTTGTCTATTAAGTATTTCTGGGAACCGGAAGAATTGGAAACATCTCACTGGTCGCTAAGACTCCCATTATGCAACGATGGAACATCGAGATCTCCAGCAGAATCGATTGGAAGGGGGGTTGCGCACGAAGATAGGGACTTCGCGGATCAATCTATCCGTAGGGGGGCTATTCGTCCATCCTACTTCATCAATTTCAATGAATTATTAAAAGATTTGAACAGATATAAGATCTCTTGGATCTTTTGGAAAGACAATATCGGCGAAAAATGGAGCTTATTTAGAGATTACATACCTTGGCTTTTTACCCCCACCTGGTGGAGATACTTCTACGATCTGATTAGAGAAACATATCCAGAAATAAAACTTAAAATAAGTTATGACTCAAATCATAATTTTACTAGGATTTATAAAGTAATTGCTGAAGATGCGGTAGATGGTGCGAAAGCCTATTTATCCCAAAGGCTGCAAAGCCTAGGATTGAAATTCGACAACGATTTCATCGATACTATAGTATCCGAGATAGGTCTTCTTATTTTCGAAGAAATTCCTGATGAAGCGGAGATTTTACATTCGGGAGGATGGTCAGTATCTCAATTTTCCAATAGGTCGATCTTATATTACTTTATTATCTCAGTATTAATTGTTCTTGCATTATTCAAACACCCTTTGTCTGCCGTTTCGGGTTCCAATTCCTTTCATTCATGGAAACGTTTCAATACTATTGAATATTTGACAGACCCAACGCGTGGATCCTATTTGAAAGAGGTAATGCATTCCCCTTCGACAAGCTAAATGTCAACGAGAGATCTACTAATCTATTCCGTGAATAGATTCTTGAATTATATAAATAATATAATCTTCTTCTTCTTTGTGAAAGATGAACTCGATTCATGGATATTTCGTAAAGAAAGCCCCGATATCCTAGATAGTAAGAAAGAACTACTGACTCAACATCTAGTAACGAATAAAATTCTTTATAGGTATGTGTCGAAATTGAATTCCAATTATGATTTGTTGAGCAACGAGATTTCTCATGAACCTTATCCACAAGAAAGATCTAATGTTTTGGCATACTTACGTCAATTCTGGCAAAATGATCTATTGAGTCACAAGATCCGTAAGTTGGATCCTGCGGAGAAGTGGGCTTTTTCCGCCCTCGAGAGAAATATTCTATTTTCAGTAACAACGAGACGAAGAGACAGTCTATTAAATATGCCATGTCGTGACATACCTATCTCACTCCAATCGGGATTATTACCATCTAAAGGAATTTTGCTAGTAGGACCCATAGAAACTGGCCGATCTTCCATTATTAGAGATGTAGCATTTGATTCCTACTTTCCAGTGGTGAAACTACCAATGAAAAAGCTGATATACAACCGATCCTTCTTTAATAATGCACGCGGAAATTTCATTTCAAAAGAAAGCGTACACCGATTAAATTTCGTTTTTGAACTGGCGAAAGAGATGTCTCCCTGTACACTATGGATTCAAGATATTCATGAATTGAATATTCATCGTTCGTATCATAAGTTAGAAGCTGATCCCAAATTCTTACTTTGCCAAATATTGAAAAGTATTGGTGACAGGCGCAGCAATTCCAACATCCGCGAGAATGTTGTTATCGCTACGACTCACGTACCTGCGAGGGTAGATCCAGCCCCAGTAGCTCCGAACCGGTTAAACTAATTGATAAATTTTCGAAAATCCAACGGGTATCAACGTCAGAAAGAATTATCAATTCTATTACGTATCAAAGGTTGCGAAATGGAGGCTAATCCGCCCCTTCCTCTTTTTGAAGGTACTGGGTCTGGAACTACGGGTTATAGCAAACGAGATTTACTCCTTCTTGCCAACGAGGCGTTATTGATAGGTATTTCCAAAAGAAGTAAGATTATATGTAGCGACGCAATTGAATTAGCTTTACATAGACAACATTCGACTGCTAGTGATATGGGCAGTGGAATAGAATCCGGTTCTGAATGGGAAATCTTTTCTCAAAAGATAGCGGAAGCTACCTCAAAGAATAGTTTGCTAAATACTTATCTCACGAATACATATTTTGGTCGTAACGCGTTAAAAATGCGATTTTATTATTTGTCTAACTGGTATGTGGAACCCTCCGAGTCAACATTTAATGAATTCACTCTATTTTTGCATATCCTAGGGATACTAGCTGGATTAGTAGCTCGCGATTCGCTCCAAATGGATATGAGGAAGAGAGAAAATTTCATCGTTATTGACAAACTCGTAGAGAATGACTTGAACCTAGCTTGCGGTGTACTGGAAAACCTCTCGACTAATTTCTCACGTTCAGAAATTTGTAAAGGCGGAAGTCGACGCAGTAATAGTCTTTCCTTTTCCATTCCTATCGATAAACCCAAGTATTGTTCAGGTGTAACCTCTATAAGTCGTTCTTTTAAATTTATGAGAAAGGGGGGGGTTAGCAGTCTAACCGACTTCGAACTGCAACAGTCACCCGAACTAATAAACTCAAGTCCGACGGAAGTGTCGCGCGAGATCACTTGGTCCCATAAGGCTTGGCGTCTCCGTTTCCTACGAAGCGGGGCTTATGAATTGATGGGGGTATCATCCGAACCCAATCATTTGTATAATTTAATTTTACTTTACCAAAATCGGAATTATATACCTCAACAAGATTTCGAATTCAATAAGATTAAGGGTGACAAAAGTAAATGGTGTGAGAAAAGCGAATATCTATTTAGTTTTGAAAAATCTGCGACTAATGTGACAGATAATTTGATTAAAAGATTGGAAAACCGGTTGGATAATATGTTGCTACGCGAGCAATTTCTCGAATTGGGACTATCCGGCGACTCATCTAATGAATACGAAACACACTGTAACCAATTAAATGAAACGACTCGACTCTTCGGGGGGCGCTTCATCTGGGATCCCATGCTTCTGTTCCAGTCAGATCCTAACGTTCCCTCCTCGCGTCGCAGCTTGTTGCCGACGAAAAAACTGGCGCGGAGGCTTTACACCATTTACGGTATGAGAAGGCAGCACCTTAATAAAATGTCAAATAAAAAAATTAAACATTTCTTCCTCTACAGCGAAGATAATCCGAAATTGAAACCTGACTCATCTATTAAGCGGTGGAATAATCCCCCCTTGGATAAAGAGGAGCGAGATTCCGAATACGTCAAAGAAACTTCCTCTATGGATATACATCTGCAATATCCGCAGACATTTAGTCCCGCTCGCTTTGATTCCTACGTGGTAGCAGAAGATTTTCCAGAGCGATTTATTCGGTTTAGGCTTCTGGTTCATAGAAACAGATGGATGAGGCGAAACCGCTGCCCATTTCAGGATTTTCTTATTTATAATATGTTGCTTGAAATTTATTAATATCTATTCAATCCGTTCCGGTTTGGTGGGGCGTCACTGGATCGAACGACGAAACAATCTGTTCCGTGAAAGTTCATGGAACAAATCTTAGATACCCCTCATTCTGTCTAGATCTCTAGCAATATAACTAGAAGCCAAATCAGTAAAAGGAACATCTAGATTGTCCTTTTACTGATTTAAATAATTATGTTGTAGCATATCAAGTAGTTAAGGAACTGAAGGCCATTTTCTATATGAGTCTTTCTGCTTAGAAAGAAGATTGAGAAGGAGCAATAGCTCCACAGGGATTTCGCAAAACAGCTTCTTAACATCACGCTTGGAATAGATCTTTTATAAAATTGTGGATTTACTCCTTCCCCCAGATGACTTATTGATTTGCTTATTACAATCATTCAATACACCGCAATTTAAGGGGGGACCCTCAAAAGCGACCTCTTAATAGGCAAGGTCCTCGCCTTGGGGGTATTCGATTCGAGGGGGGAGGGTAAGAACGCACAAATATTTTTTTACTATTATTCAATTTTCAGAGCTGGAAATAGGCACGATAATGAATCATTCACTGGTTAGTGGATCATGGTCCAACGCAATTTGATTTGGCATATGTGGGAAACACAACTACCCAATTATTAGGAATTACTTACGTGGATTCGAACAAATCTCCTCGGGTAGGATTCGAACCTACGACCAATCGGTTAACAGCCGACCGCTCTACCGCTGAGCTACCGAGGAAAGTGGTAGGGGATTAAGTATCATACACACTCAGAGACCTTTGTTATTTCGTTCCTTGAATCGCTTCTAAATCTGTGAGACGTTAAACTTTCCCCGACATTTTGTGAAGTAGACTTCGCATACACTCTAACCTCCATTATAGGAGGAGGTGGCGGCGATAGCAATCCCATTTGGGTACCCAAATCGTGGGAGGGGGGGGGGGCAACTGGTCGAGGTCAAGATAAACCCCACAAGCCCCCCCACGATCTGTTCTGTATAGGTCGGTCACCAATTAATACTTTCTATTTCCCCCCCTCCAGGAAGCGTAGTAGAATAGCCGCAGGATTATCCTACCTCGCAGAAAGAAGTAATATCTTTGAGAAATAAGAAGAGCAAAAATAAGAGATATAGAGATGGGGAAGATGAACAATAGTCGGGAGAAATGAACACGAATTGGAGCTTCGTGAAATGAAAGTAGCAGTTTACGGCAAGGGCGGAATTGGGAAATCAACAACTAGCTGCAACATATCGACAGCCTTAGCTAGACGGGGAAAACGGATACCACAAATTGGTTGTGATCCCAAACATGATAGTACGTTCACTCTCACGGGATTTTTGATACCTACAATTATAGATACTTCACAATCAAAAGATTATCATTATGAAGACGTGTGGCCAGAAGATGTAATTTACAGGGGTTATGGTGGAGTAGACCGCGTCGAAGCTGGCGGACCCCCCGCGGGGGCAGGCTGCGGGGGATATGTCGTAGGAGAAACAGTCAAGCTACTGAAAGAATCAAATGCTTCTTATGAATACGACATTACCTTATTCGACGTTCTGGGAGATGTAGTTTGTGGGGGCTTTGCCGCACCGCTGAATTACGCGGATTACTGTATCATTATAACTGATAATGGATTTGATGCCCTTTTCGCAGCGAATTGCATTGCTGCATCGGTCAGGGAGAAGGCACATACCCACCCTTTGCGGTTAGCCGGTTTAGTGGGAAATCGAACATCTGAAAGAGACTTAATTGATAAATATGTTGAAGCCTGCCCTATGCCCGTATTGGAAGTATTGCCTCTAGTCGAAGATATTCGTATTTCAAGGGTAAAGGGAAAAACTTCATTTGAAATGGCTGAACGCCAACCAAATCTAAATTTTGTTTGTGACTTTTATCCAAATATAGCAGATTAGACTTCATCCGAACCAGAAGGAGTCGTACCACGAGAAATTCCAGATAGGGAATTATTTAGTTTACTTTCCGATTTCTATTTAAATCCCAATCTGGAAAAGGGAGAAAGAAGTCGAGGTGACCAACAAAATGTCCCACTTGATTTTACAATTATTTAGTACCAAATAGGCTGTGTCTCCGCGTATACATATATAATTATACCTTTCCAAGGAAACACTTTCATGAAAACTCCCGAAATTCCCACTTTTGAGTGCGAGACTGGTAATTATCACACTTTCTGTCCCATCAGTTGCGTAGCTTGGCTATACCAAAAGATTGAAGATAGTTTTTTCCTAGTAGTAGGTACGAAGACTTGCGGTTACTTCTTGCAGAATGCTCTCGGAGTCATGATTTTTGCGGAACCTCGTTATGCAATGGCGGAGTCAGAAGAAGGAGACATCTCAGCTCAGTTGAATGATCAAAAAGAATTAGAAAAAATTTGCTTACAAGTAAGAAGTGACAGAAACCCCAGTGTCATTATTTGGATCGGCACCTGCACCACAGAGATAATAAAAATGGATTCGGAGGGCATAGCGCCCAAATTAGAGAAGCAGCTGGGAATACCGATTGTAGTTGCACGGGCAAACGGGTTAGACCATGCCTTCACTCAGGGAGAAGATACTGCATCGGCTGCCATGACGCATAGATGCCCGGAATATTATCTTCGTGATACAAACCAACAAGAAGACGTGACTAAACATGTTGTGGATAACGCTGCTACAAATACTAAATCTTCTGAAAAAACGGGTAAATTAAATAGACGCAGCCTAGTACTTTTCGGATCTCTACCTTCGAGTGTAGCTTCTCAACTGAATTTGGAATCGAAACGTCAGTCAGTTCCTGTATCGGGTTGGCTACCCTCGCAAAAATACAACGAACTGCCCGCTTTAGGCGAAAGCGTTTACGTCTGTGGGGTAAATCCCTTCCTGAGCCGGACAGCGACAACGTCAATGCGTCGAAGGAAATGCCAGCTGATCGGAGCGCCTTTTCCCATCGGTCCCGATGGAACACGCGCTTGGATAGAAAAAATTTGCTCAGTGTTTGGTGTAAAATCTGACGGCCCCGAAGAAAGAGAGAGTCAAATACGGAAAACGCTTAGTGATTACCTAAAAATAATAAGTGGTAAATCAGTTTTTTTCATGGGAGATAATCTATTGGAAATTTCCATAGCAAGGTTTCTAATTCGATCCGGAATGGTTGTTTATGAAATAGGTATTCCGTATATGGATAGGCGATATCAAGCTGCCGAATTGTTGCTCCTACAGCATACCTGCGAGGAGATGAAAAAGCCCATGCCTCGAATTGTTGAAAAACCCGACAACTACAGCCAGGTGCAACGTATGCATGAACTACAGCCGGATTTGGCAATTACCGGGATGGCTCATGCCAATCCTTTGGAGGCTAGAGGTATAGATACCAAATGGTCAGTCGAATTTACATTTGCACAAATTCATGGATTTGTCAATGCTAGAGACGCTCCGGAACTAGTTACTCGTCCATTGCGACGTAGAAGCAATTCTATCTCAGATTGCTGCAGCTTATCAAAGCAGATAGTAAGTACTTAATCATTGTGAAGTTATAGACATATTCACCCTCAAAAATCTTTAATAAGAATGAAGAGCTTGTGGATTTCGTTATTTTCTTTTTGCTACAATTGTAGCAAAAAGAAAATAACGAAATCCACAAGCTCTTCATTCAATTTTAGAATTTGAATCTGTAACTAATTTTGAGAAATCATTTGTATTATTTCGCATACGTATGTATAATATATATGGTATCAACATGAATGTCGAAAGAGTAAAGAGTAGACTTTGAGATGGGGAATACCCAGCGACTGATAGATCTAAACGGAGGTGGAAAAGCGCGAAGATATAGAAGCAAACGGAGCAATAAATCTGTACATCAAAAAGGCTACAACGAATATAAATATATTGAATAGTTTGTCACTAATTGGGTTAAAATCGGTAAGTCCTTATATACTTTTTGGCTTATACTATGGCTTTCTCACAACACTACCCGTTGGACCTTCCCAAATCTTATGCGTAAGAGCCTTTCTTTTGGGGGGGGAAATCAGTGGTATCGTTTCTTTGAGTGGTTCAATGCTGGCGCAGCTAATAACTACTTTGTCAATATATTTTTCACCGGTCTATATCCTGTTATCAAAGCCACATTTGCTAACCATTGTGGCAATACCTTACATGGTTATATTTTGTTTAACAATTAATGACTTACCAAATTATCAAATTTTGCGTCCCGTCATTTCGTTGCACGATTCACGGTTAATTAGTTTATTCTTCAACAGTTTCTTATTTCAAATTTTGAATCCCGTCTTATTACCAAATCCTGTGTTGGCGAGATTGATCCACCTCTTTTTCTTCCGTTATAGCAACAATTTATTATTCGTATTAACTAGCTTTTTAGGTTGGTTAACTGGTCACATGGCTTTCAGCTACTTGTCCAAACTTCTTTTGATTCGTGTAAAGAAAGATTCACCAATAATATATTTACTGGTAAAACGTGCTATCTATACAACTTTTAGTATTGTTTTTGTAACAAACGCCTTAATTTATCTGGGTAGAGCTCCAGTTTCTTTTTGGACCGTAAAGTTCCTGAGTGAAACCCACGATAAGGAATTGTCTTATTGGGAAATTGTTGAATATCCGGAATTTTTGTGGTGGTTCTTCAAGCCGTGGCCTACCTCTTTTTTTGACCCCTTGAGAGAAAATAGGGGTAATCGATTCATCAAAAATAGCCGATTCGACATCAGCAACAATAACAGCTTCTACAGGGAAAAGACATCTACGTATTTTTTCAAGAGGTGTTTAAGTGATGGAAAACATAGATTATGCGTCGCAGCGTCGCCCAGTTTGTCAATTTCTGAGAAATGATTGAGAAAATCTTTACCGAGATCCCATAAATTTGTGGGAACCCACTTTTCGTATCGAGGCTGGATTTTAGAAAAATTGGTGAGAAACAAAATATTTCAAGAAAAACTACTAGATCAAATCAAAGTTTTGGATACTGAGTCTTCGTTCTCGAAAGCGATGGAAAGAAGAAGTCGATTGATTGGTGCTAGTGGGGAACGAATACCCCACGTCTATGACCCTTTCATAAATAATTTACGTGTGCGGATTCCAGTGCCACAAACATTTCTAACAGGAGATGAGTTAGGTTTGACCAGCTGGGATTGGAATGAATTAGAGATAAGGAAAAAAATTAAAAAGGGGAAAGGGGGCGCCATAACTAAAAAGAATTCTATTGAAGATTTGATTTCCGCGAAGAATCAGAAGTTGAAACGAAGAAGCAAAAATCCTCTACCATGGGAAACTTTGCCTGCGAGAGCTAAACTTATGTTCCAATTTATGTTTAAAAATCGGGGAGTTTTGTATGACGACGATGTACAAAAAATTCTCAGGAAGATAAAATCTCCTTCTGGGCCCGTTATCACTTGGGAGGAGATAATGAACCTAGATCCCGAGGATCGATCACTATTTATGACTTATATAAGACAAGAAGAAAATTACAAATTTGATCAAATTTTTTTATCAAATAGATTTGTGGTAAATGGTCGGAGACACCCCTCAAATCCAAGTAACAGAATAAGCACACTCCACAAAATTGAGGATCTGGGTATAAATCTGGCTCGTAATAACGAGTTATATTTCGACACTGAGTTTGATTTTCCGGGAGCAGACGGCGATATTCGCCACAGAAAATTACGAAATGTCGGCTTCACTTTCGCGAAGGGAAAACCCAGATCAACAAAATTAGTGAAACGATATGCGAGAATATCTGATTTCCGCCGAAAATTTTTGAAAGGTTCCATGCGGTCCAGAAGACGAAAAACATTACTATGGAAAACACTTCAAGAAAAAGTGCGTTCGGCTTTTTTTCCCAGATTGGTGGAAATACCGATTCAATTTCAACTACCTATTAAGCAATTAATGGGTTCGAAAAACGAAAAATCGCTTATTGGCCCGAAAAAGATTATGGATTATCAAATTGGGCAACAGCTAAATTCTCCCCCATTGACAGAAAAAGCTTTAAGTCAGTCGAAACTTGCTCGTTCAGCTGTAGCAGCTAGATCAGACATAGGTCCCATTCATAACGGAAGGGGTTACATGCTTGTTTTCCAGTCGAGATTTCGCAAGTTTATAAAGTTACCTGCACTTATAGTTTTCAAATCTATTGGCCGTATATTGTTCCGGCAAAATTCCGAATGGAATAAAGATTGGACAAAATGGAAAAGGGAAACTCATATTAATTGTACGTTTGATGGCGAGGAATTTTCCCAGGATCAACTGCCCCCCCGCTGGTTGAGGGAAGGTATACAGATAAAAATTGCGTATCCGTTTCAGCTGAAGCCCTGGCACTCCGTCGGGGGGAAAAAACGATTGACTACTCGTAGTAAATATGTGAAAGCTGAATTAACTGAGGGTCAAAAATTTCCAAATAAACGGAGGGGGTTGAAACGAAAGAGAACTAGATTTACCTATCTAACTGCTTTGGGATATCAGACAGATATACCTTTTGGAAGTATCCAGAAACAACCCTCATTCTGGAAGCCTGTGAGAAAAGAACTAATTCGAATTTGCAGAGAAGAATTTTCGTTGAGAATCAAGCAAGCCTATCGTTTTTTCGATTCCAAATTGAATTTGGAAAAAATGTTGAAACCAAGTCTAATTTTACTAAGAAAGTTCGATCTATTTTTTAAGTCCGAACGAGTCTCAACTGATTTCGTCTCAACTTATAATACTCGGATAAAGGCTGTACTTAATAATGATACAAATGAAGAAATAAATTTCAATTTTGATAGAAGAAATGAAGGATCTACTAACATTGCTAGGGAGATGCAACCCGTCAGTAATATTGATAAACAAAATTTCAATCGAAAATCAACTAGTGAAAAATTCGTTGCGGATAATTATGAAGATAGTTTATCAACTCCATTAGACGAAAGATTGAACGTAAATCAACCAGATACTGAAACAATTCCAGTTGATGAATTAACTTCAAGTGTTAAATTTAACTATAATAAAAATTATAGATTGAAGGATACAGACTTTCCCAATTTCGTAAAATTTGATAAAGAAGAATTAACGGGTTTTGAAGAGGTAACCTTGAAATTACATATAATGATTGCAGAAGCAATCGAGAAATTCATTTTGGTAGCATCAACTTCGTACATAAAAATTAGCAGAGAGTTCTATTACTACTTCGGCCACCTCGCCGCGTTTCAAATACAACTAGTAGAAATAATTGATACCATTACTCAAGAAACAGATCTAAATTTTTTCAGAACGAAAAATAGATTGTCACAGTTTGGCAAGACTCAATCGTTATCTCAAGCTTATCTTTATAATAGTATTTGGGATCTAAACGTGACGGAAAATTTAAACCTGAATTTATTAGCGGCTGTTAGCGGGAGCAGTCGTGGGGAAGAAACTAAAAGTGACGGACGCTGGAATGGCAATTCAAACCTTTACCGGTTTGAGCAATCTGCGGATTGTCCGGGAGAGTACCCGGAACTTTCCGTTCAATACGATTCAAACATTTCAAATCCAAATAAAATAAGTAACTGCACAGATATCTCGTTTAGTAAGATAACTAATAAAACTGCAAAGAAAAAATTCGATGAACAAATTTTGAACTGCGCGGAAGAATGGGGATTCCCGAGGAAATTATGCGACCTAAACACAAATAATTGGAACAAATGGTTAGATTGTCTTTCCAGCTACAACTTGCCACTAACTTTGTGGCGCGACGTAGCACCTCACAGATGGAGACTGAGTTTTGATTGTTTGAACGAACTCGATAATATCGAAGAAGAAGTCGCAAATGAGCAGGAATATCGCATCCTTCGAAATGAATTGCATAATTACTCTATATATGCCAAAAAACCTTTGCTTAGGCATCAAATTATAAATCTCAGTAAGCTCCGCAAACGTAGATATCTATTACACGGCTTCATCGATTTTGTACGAAATGGAAATATGCAAAAATTTTCTATCCGACAAGATGCTACCGCACAAAGGTTTCGTCGTGAAAATCGTATTTCAAAAATTATTAAAGTAAGGCGGAGAGTGATGAATGAATTACCTAACTTCCGCATTTCCGATTCAGAAATTAAATTCAACTCTAAATTTGATGTGATGCCATGGCTAGTTACAGATTTTGCGAGAACGAGAAGCTTCTTCAGGAAGAAAACAAGGAGGTCCAGAAATCCTATTTTGAAGGATAATACTACATACGGCATAGTATCAGATATAAATCGTAGATTTCAAGAAGTAGCCGATGAACTATACGAAATAATGCTAGATGAAAGAGAAGATATCGACTACCTATTCCGGTGGAAATGGAAATCCGAAACGAAATTAGAAAATTTGAGAAGCCTGACAGCTCTTACCAGAATGTTAGGAGATGATCGCGACCTTGTAACACTTTGTGTGAATACTGATGTAGATTCTGAGTTATTAGACCTTTATTTCAACGCAACGACGAAACTTGGTCTTTTCTACGACCTATCTATTCTTTCAGCTCATCGTCTATCGCTACTACTTGATGACCAAAATTTGGTATACAAAATCATTAATCCCTTATTAAAATTTAGATCTAGGTTGAGAAACAGACTCAGGAGACGCCTATATGGAAAAATTTGTAGCGATACCTATATTTCAAAATTGTCACTTCTAGCCACGGAATTAAACAAGAAACGGTCTTATATTTATAATATTGAAGATCTGTTGCTTGTGCGACGTCGACGGGAATTACGATTCCTCCGATCTCTGCTAATTTTGAGGTCTACGAAATCAAAAACACATTACCTTGACTTCAATTTCGATTCCATATTGAAAATTGAACGGCCTCAAAATAAAGAAGAATATGAGCTTCCAGGGCTAAAGGAAGTTCAAAGAATTAAGCGATTTCTGTGGCCAAGCCACCGTCTGGAGGAATTAGCTTGCACCGGTAGATTTTGCTTCAACATTACTACTGGGAGCCAATTTGCAATGCTTAAAATTCGAATGTATCCTATAATTCGGAATTAACAAGAACAAAGGAATATGAAGTGCAATACAGAGATTTTAACATATGTTTGATTAGTTGGAATTATCCAAACGTAGGTAATTCCAATTAATTATATAATATATAATGTGAGTTGTAGCAGAAATTCTAACTAACCGTGGATGAGACGTAGATGTCCATGCCTACTTGCTGCGGTAAGATTTCATCTTCGTCCGAGGCGCCATTAATGCAACTGCTGACTAAACAGTTTATAATCGATTTGACGTGAAGCAAGTAATCGTAATTATTATCATTATTACTATGGATAAACATAAATATATTGACGCGCAGCTAGTTGGTGGAAACAAAGATATTGGGTTCACCGCTTCCCAAATTTACTATTTAACTCATCAGATCTTGAAACTAACCTCCCACCTAGAATCGCACTCCAAAGACTACTCCTCCCGAAGAGGTTTGCATAAATTACTTGGTAGACGTAAGCGTCTTTTAATTTATCTATCCGCCGAGGATGCTGCTCTATACGCCCAAATTCTGAAAAATTTGGGTATTCGGGGTTTGAAGGGGCGTCAAGGGTTGAGTCGAGGTTTGACACTTTAACATGTCGTAGTTGGCATAACTTATTTCTTCTGGCGAAGCTAAATCTCACGATATCTACTGAAAAGGAAATAATTTACGGGTATGTATCTTAAAGAACTAGATCCAGTTACGGTAAGCATGGGCCCCCACCATCCATCTATGCATGGTGTTCTTCGGCTTGTTGTTGTCTTAGATGGCGAAAATGTTGTTGATTGCGAACCAATCTTGGGATATCTGCATCGAGGAATGGAGAAAATTGCTGAAAACCGAACGACTTTACAATATCTTCCGTACGTAACAAGATGGGATTATTTAGCCACCATGTTTACCGAAGCAGTAACGGTCAACGCGCCGGAGAAGTTAGCAAATATTCAAATACCCGGAAGAGCTAGCTATATACGCGTAATAATGCTCGAATTAAGCCGAATAGCTTCGCATTTGTTATGGCTTGGGCCGTTCCTGGCAGACATTGGTGCGCAAACTCCATTTTTCCATATATTTAGAGAAAGAGAAATGATTTATGACTTATTTGAGGCCGCTACCGGCATGCGAATGATGCACAATTATTTCCGCATCGGGGGGGTTGCTGCGGATTTACCCTACGGGTGGGTAGATAAATGTCTAGACTTCTGCCGCTATTGCCTCCCAAAAATTCATGAATATGAGCGACTAATTACAAGGAATCCTATTTTTTTAAAACGAGTAATGGGGGTAGGTTTCACCAGTAGACAAGACGCTATCAGTTGGGGTTTATCCGGACCTGTATTACGGGCTTCGGGAGTTCGGTGGGATCTTCGCAAACTTGACCACTATGAATGTTACGACAACCTAGATTGGCAGATTAAGTGGCAAGAGGAGGGAGATTCCTTAGCTCGTTATTTAGTACGAATTGACGAAATGAAGGAATCGGTAAATATCATTAAACAGGCGTTGAAACTTCTTCCGGGAGGTCCATATGAAAATTTGGAGGGTCGACGTCTCGTTCAACAAGAAAAGGAAGCAGACTGGAGTGCCTTTAATTACCAGTTCGTCGGGAAGAAGTCTTCTCCCACCTTTAAGTTACCTAAACAAGAACATTACGTAGGAGTAGAAGCCCCCAAAGGAGAACTGGGAATCTTTCTGGTTGGGGATGGTGGCGTGTTTCCCTGGAGGTGGAAGATTCGTCCACCCGGTTTCATAAATTTGCAAATTCTTCCTCAATTGATAAAAGGAATGAAGCTCGCAGATATCACGACAATATTAGGTAGTATAGACATCATTATGGGAGAGGTTGATCGCTGAAATGGCAACTTATATCGAAATCTATGGAAAACAATTAGTTCAATCATTTCATGATTTGGAGGTTGTAACAAGTTCCTCTGAATCAATTTGGATTCTAATTTCTACCCTCATCTTAGTTACGGGAGTCACGACGGGAGTATTGGTAATCGTGTGGCTCGAACGAAAAGTGTCTGCAGGGGTACAACAACGTGTCGGACCAGAATATGCGGGTCCACTGGGAATTATTCAACCTTTGGTAGATGGAATCAAACTTTTACTAAAGGAAGACGTCATTCCATCCAGAGGTGATGCTTGGTTATTTACACTCGGACCAGCGGTTGTAGTTATACCAGTCCTAATTAGTTACCTGGTAATACCCTTTGGTCAAGCTATTATTTTATCTGATCTAGCTATAGGTGCTTTTTTTTGGGTCGCTGTTTCAAGTGTCGTACCTTTGGGTCTTCTTATTGCGGGGTATGCCTCAAATAACAAATACTCTTTCTTAGGCGGCCTTAGGGCTGCCGCCCAATCTATCAGTTACGAAATACCCCTGGCTTCGTGTATATTATCTACATCCCTACGTGCGATTCGCTAAGTAAAAGTAATAGATAGAAACTTCTAGCTATTAGTATAAATAGTGTGAAGATATTACCAACTAATATAAACCAAATCCAAATAGTTATTTGGGTGAGATCAAACGGCGTCTTTGCAGTTATAGGTTCAAATCCCATACCCCATGTGCGGGCGTAGACGTATATCCGGGCGGTAGATGCCGTCTTACCCCAGGTCTGGGATCTATCTGGACTTGACGCGGGAATAGTTAGTCATTCTTCAATTTCCCTTAGGATTAGATAAGAGTGAGCAGTAAGAAACACCAATATGCGCAAGAGGCTTGTAAAGCAGAAGAAATTTCGCTAATAATCCGGGGCAACCTCAGCACCGAGATGTCTCAAGAGTTTAAAGTTGAAAATTTCTACCCACTTCTCTTAGTATTTACCCACATGAGATAGACTCAGTCTCGGTAGGGACAGCTGAGTAGCGCATCCAACAAGTTTCAGTCTCGAGTATAGTCCTGTTCACTGTGATGATAACCACTTGGGACGAAGTAACCCTCACGATAATTGTGATGATTAGAAAATTAATTACATTATAAGCTTTTCCACTTCAGCCTGGAACTTGGTACAACACGTTGCCGAACTAATCAATTTTTTTCTTTCTCTTTTCGGGTGGAACTAGAAGTAATTTCACTTCTTCTACTTAGAAATGATAGAGAGATATGTCGAACTTTATAAGTTTTACAACAAATCGCACTTTACAAAAAAAGATATGAGGGTGAGATAGATTCGGAAGCAATTACTTCGTCATGGCAAACGGAATCTCATTAACTTGAGTTGACTATTTCTATCTTAGTCACAGATACTGGCTGTGCACGATTAATAGCTCCTCATGAAATTAATGAGGAGCCGTATGAAATTCTAACTTCATGTACGGTTCTGAATTAGAGGCGGAGGCTTGCCGCCGACTACCCTTATCTGGCAGCTTGAGTACAGTTGATATAGTGAAAGCACAATCTAAATATGGCTTCATGGGGTGGAATCTGTGGCGTCAGCCCGTAGGGTTCGTAGCTTTTTTCATTTCATCATTAGCAGAATGTGAGAGGTTGCCGTTTGATCTGCCAGAAGCGGAAGAAGAGCTAGTCGCAGGTTATCAAACCGAATATTCAGGAATAAAATTTGGTCTATCTTATGTTGGTTCTCACTCAAATTTGTTAGCCTCCTCGCCGTTTGTGACAATTTTATATCTGGGTGGGTGGGATTCCCCAATCCCCCTCCTCGAAAATTTCGGGCGGGATTCTCTATTTCCAGATTCTAACGGTCAGTCCCTCGACGTGTTGGGGTCAGGGGTGGGTATCACCATCACATTAGCGAAATCTCATTTATTTATATTTCTCTCTATTTTAACAAGATGGACTTTGCCTAGAGTAAGAATAGATCAATTACTAGATCTCGGATGGAAATTTCTTCTGCCTATTGCTTCGGGAAATTTGTTGCTGACAGCCTCATTTCAACTTTTACTGGTAGGCTAGCCCCCCCCCCCCCCTCTATTTCAGTTTAAGTTAAATCTCTTCAATATATTAAGAAGGAATAAAATAAGCAAATATGCTGTTTGTTTCTTCTCCCGTACATATAAGTTTATCTGTACTAAAAATAAGTGGCAGGTTGGATTCATTTATCCCATGTTTTCTACACTAATTGAATTTCGAAGTTATGGGCAACAAGCCGTAGAAGCTGCAAAATACATAGGTCAAGGCTCCGCGGTTACTTTAGATCATTCGAATCGTTCACCCGTAACTGTCCAATATCCGTATGAAAAAATTTTACCATCCGAACGATTTCGTGGGCGTATCCATTTTGAATTTGATAAATGTATTGCTTGCGAAGTATGTGTTCGAGTATGTCCGGTCAATCTGCCGGTCGTAGATTGGATATTGATCAGGGACATTAAGAAAAAACGGTTGAAAAGCTATAGCATCGATTTCGGAGTTTGTATATTTTGCGGAAACTGTGTCGAATATTGCCCAACTAATTGCTTGTCAATGACTGAGGAATATGAACTTTCCAGTTATGACCGTCACGAACTTAATCAAGATCAAACGGCTTTGGGACGTTTACCCCTTTCTATATCTCAAGATGTTTCAATTCAAGTGCTTTCTATCTCGTCAAATTTTTTATCCGAAAGCCAAAAGGTTTGGGTATAGAAGATTTAACATTTAATTAATCACCTGTAAATTAATTGAATCTTTTGAGAGGTGAATTTATCTACTTGATTATTTTTCTTTAATTAAAAAAAGAGGAAGAGGGAGCACGAAATATAATATAGGAAGTAAAAATATCATAAAATATCGAAGTGCTTGTGTCCAATGAATCTATCTAAATTAATTCATGAATTTATTTTATCACTAGTAGAATTGGGTATTCCACTAGGAAGTTTAGGCGTAATATTATTTCATAACGTGGTTCACTCTGCTTCTTCTTCGGGGTTGGTTTTTACTTGTATATCTTTATTATACTTCGTATCGAATGCTGATTCCGTAGCTGCCGCACAACCACTTATTTATGTAGGAGCTATAAATGTATTAGTCGTGTCTGCTGTAATGGTTACTGAAAAACCGATGCGATCCGGTTATACTACTTGGGGCATAGGGCACTTTACCGCTTCAGGAGCTTGCGCAGTGCTTTCCTTGACATTGGTTAGTACAATTTATAACACGAAATGGTTTGATGTCAGTTTTGTCGATCAATCAGAGACTCTTCTGGCAGATGCACCCACGATTGACGCTCATCAACTTGGATATAATTTACTGAATGAGTTTTTAGTTCCGTTCGAGCTTCTTTCAATACTTCTTTTAGTTGCTTTGGTGGGAGCCATCAATCCAGCGCGTGACGAAGACACAATTACGACGGATAAGAAGTCGTATTTTTCACCATCTAGCAATAATTCTTCGTCTTCTTGATTAAGCCTAACTTTAACAAAAAGAGATAATAAAAGAAAAATGAAAATTTGATTTACCAAAATTTTTGGGGAGAACTTTAATAAATCACGTTTGAAAACGGACTAATTTTAGGTACCTACCTCTTGTGTGTCGGATTCTTCGGTTTAATTACGAGTAGAAATATGGTTAGGGCACCTACGAGTCTCGAATTAATCTTCAATGCAGTTAATTTAAATTTTATAACATTTTCAAACTTATTACAAAATAAGCAAGCGGGGGGAGAGATATTTACAACATTCCCGATAGCCATTGCGGCTGCCGAGGCTGCCACTGGATTAGCCACTGCCCTTTCCCTTCAGCGAAATAGGAGATCTACTCGTATCGATCAATTTAATTTGTTAAAATGGTGATTGATAAATAGATGAGGTTATCCCACAATCTAATCGATTTCTTGTTCTGCTAAATTATATCTTCCATTTATTAAATTGTTTGAATACCTTCCTTATATGTCAGAAGTAGGTTATTTCTTTTTTAAGAAAAGAAAAATAATTACTTCATCTGGTTAGGGAAAATAGGTAGCCACATAAGGGATGGGGGAGAATAAGTATCATTTCAACCTTTCCAATAAGAAAAAATTTGATAGGAGTAAGTAAACTCAATGGCGCATTCAGTGAAAATCTATGACACATGTATCGGTTGCACTCAGTGTGTGAGGGCTTGTCCCACGGATGTGTTGGAAATGATACCCTGGGATGGATGCAAGGCTAATCAGATAGCCTCTGCCCCTAGAACAGAAGATTGTGTAGGTTGTAAAAGATGCGAATCCGCTTGTCCAACAGATTTTTTAAGTGTACGCGTCTACCTAGGGGCTGAAACCACCCGCAGTATGGGCTTAGCCTATTAGTAACAGAAAAAAAATTAATATTGAAATTTCAATTACTTCGACTTGCTACTCGAAGCTTCAGAATTGCGAAGTCCGAGTACGAGTCGTCGTAATTGGCCCACACAGTTTATTTCGTATCAGAAATTATTTTTTATTAATTATTTTTTATCCGTGACGAGTAATGTACCTCGGCTAACAACTATCGTTCTCTTTCCAATTTTTGCCGGTTTTTTGCTTCCAATTTTGCCTCGTGATGGAAACAGAATCATACGATGGTATACCCTAGGAATCTGCATATTGGAATTCTCGCTGATTACCTATATTTTTCATTGTCATTTCCAATTTGACTTTCAATCTATCCAGTTAATAGAGACAGTCAATTGGATAAACTTCATCAATTTCCACTGGATATTGGGTATCGACGGATTTTCCATGAGTCTTATTTTGCTTACGGGTCTTGTAACTACCTTGGCAACCTTAGCGGCTTGGCCGATCACTCGTAATGCACGGCTATTCTATTTCTCAATGTTAGTTATGTATAGTGGCCAAATTGGGTTGTTTGTTTCCCGCGACATCTTGCTTTTTTTCTTTATGTGGGAACTGGAGCTAATTCCGATCTATCTACTTCTATGTTTACGGGGCGGGAAGAGACGTTCATACTCGGCCACGAAATTTGTTTCATACACAGCAGGTGGCTCCATCTTTCTTTTGATAGCAGCTTTAACCATGAGTTTTTATGGAAACCAGGTACCTTCTTTTGATATTCAAAATTTGGTGGGCAAATCATACCCCATTTCGTTGGAATTTGCTCTTTACTTAGGTTTCTTAATTGCTTATGCAGTGAAATTGCCAATATTTCCTCTTCATACTTGGTTGCCAGATACTCATGGGGAGGCACATTACAGCACATGCATGTTACTGGCTGGGGTATTACTAAAAATGGGAGGATACGGGCTGATTCGAATCAATTTGGAGTTACTTATTCATGCACATCTCCTTTTTCGATCATGGCTAATATTGTTTGGAGCAATTCAGGTTGTATATGCCTCTCTAGCTTCTATGAGTCAGCATAATCTCAAGAGGAGGATAGCCTACTCATCAATTTCCCATATGGGTTTTGTAACCATCGGAATTGGCTCCGTCACAGACGCGGGTATTAATGGAGCCATGTTGCAAATGATTTCCCACGGATTAATCGGCGCGGCATTATCTTTCCTTGCGGGTACTTGCTGCGACAGAACGCGTACTCCCTTCCTTGAGGAATTGGGGGGAATAGCAAATTCGATGCCTAAACTATTTACTATGTTTAGTGCATTCTCGTTGGCATCTCTCGCATTACCAGGAATGAGCGGTTTCGTAGGGGAATTTTTGGTATTTCCGGGAGTTGTGACCAGCAAGCAATACTCATTTTCATTTAAAGCACAAATTACGGCGTTGGGGGCAATTGGTACAGTATTGGCTCCCATCTACTTGTTATCCATGTTACGCCAGATGTTTTACGGTTACAAGTTATCGAATGAATCAAATCCTTTTTTAATTGATTTTGGTCCGAGGGAGGTATTCACCCTGACTTGTCTCTTTTTACCAATACTAGGCATTGGCTCATATCCAAATTTAATTTTACCTCTATGGAATGGTGAGGTTATCTCAATATTGTTTTCCTATTCAGCTACGAAGTGAAAGTGGGGAAAAAACTCGACTTAGCCAAATTAAATTATATTCTTTCAGATAATTTGTTAGTAGAAAAACTTATTCTATTTCTGGTCAAACAGCTTGTCAAATTTAGCTACATCAGCGACACCTACGTATGTATGCTCGTCACTTCCTACTTATTTATCCTCGTAACCGCTGGCGCAAATTAAAATAAACTGGGATGGAGAAACAGAAACAGACAAGCAGATAGAAACAGTTACCTACTGCTTATCTAATAGCTGTTTGTGTGTTTTTGTTTCCCCTTCTTTATTATGTTTCCCCACTAACTCTTATTTTGTTTACTGGATCTAATCGAAAACCTAGTGAATCAAATGTTTCAACCTCTGATTTATCAATTTTCAATTTTGCTTCTATATCAGCCATCCGTAGTTGTGTAATCCAATTCCCAACGAATTAACTCCCAAAAAGCGAATCCAAACTAGAGAAAAACCTATTGATGCTGCCGCAGACGGCCCTTCTCCCATCCCCCTGTTAATTATTTTAGTGTGGAGGTAAGTAGCGTGTATCAACCGAGTTACCAGCGCCCAAGTTTCTTTGGGGTCCCAGCTCCGGTAAGATCCCCAAGCTTCATTAGCCCACACTGCTCCAGAAAGTATACCAATAGTTAGCAAGGAGAATCCCAAACTTATGGCTTGGTACGTCCATCTATCTAATCGATTAATTAATTGACATTTTTTCGAATTTGGGGCGAGTATGTGGGGAAAATTCCGTACATCGGTTCTGCTAATAGCATCCAATTTCAATAAGCAACTACACTTGCTACAATTACGTTTCGAGTCGAAAACGCTGTAATTTCTCGTTTCACCATAAGAAATACTTGATGAAAATATTGCCGATAAAGATCCGCATAGAAGAGTTGCATAACTCAGTAGCGTTGTAGTTACATGCGTCATTGACCGATGAGACTGCAAAGCGGGTACCAATTGCGTGGATTGTTGCATCCCCTCAGGAAGAGCTAAAGTAGCAAAGGCATGAGTCGGCGTAGCACCCGGCGCTGTAATTGCACCCGACAACCCATTCTGATTTCTGACTTCTAACATTATGTATAATAAAGGAAAGCTCCACGAAGGAAACATCGACGACTCGTACAAATTGCTCAACGGTAAGTGCTTAGTTTGAAACCAGCGGATTACTAAAAACCCCGTCGTGCAGGGGGAAGCAATTGTCATACCACTCCTGCTAAGTTTCCTTGGCTTATCAAATTCATGAAATAAATTGATCGAATTTAGCGAAGTAGCAGAAAGAAGCGTCAAAAATGAGATGTCGATAAAAGCACGTTCCATATAGATATACATCATAATAAAAGAAGACTAGTAAATTAATTAAACTTGCCGACTTGACTTGATCATTTTCAAATCAATTGATATCGAAGTACTTTCTTTTGTTTTTAACGCGAAGTGGGATAAGATTACCGCCCCCACACCTTAGATAGAAATTACTGCTTAATCTTCATTGATTTGAAAAGTAGATTGAATCGGATATAATTATAATATATCTACATATGTCACGAAAATATCTACATGTCGTCGGGTCATTCTTTTTATCAATTCAAAATGATTGAGGTAAAACCTGATAGAGGTTAGGATGCCGCTACTCGGATTCGAACCGAGATGCTCTGGCACTGCTTCCTAAGAGCAGCGTGTCTACCTGTTTCACCATAGCGGCTAGAAGAAGTATATGTATATATAGATGTATATCTATATAATTATTTTATACCTGTATGGAATGGTACGTCAACGTTCACTTGCGCGAAATGTAGAAATATACTAACTCCGGATGTAGTCAAAGTGGTGAAATCGAGAAAAGTTCACCTGGAAGAGGCTGTTACAACAACTGAACTACCAAATTAACAAGTGACTTATGAAGAAGCAGAACTGATTTTGGCATTAGTATGCAACGTCAGATATAGAAAGATATATGTCTTTCTGTATATATACATATATACATATATAACGGGATATGGCGCAGTTTGGTAGCGCGCCATCTTGGGGTGATGGAGGTCGCAGGTTCGAATCCTGCTATTCCGAATGCAGATGGGGGGGGGGTGTTTTGTCACCCCAAGCCCTATCTAAGAAACTCCGAAAGAAAAAGAGCAAAAGATGAATATCTCTAATTCTTCGTCTTTCGGAGTCTTCTATTTTACATTTCGTCCTTGTCAATACTTTGAAGAAGTGTAATTCCCAATATTTTGTAGTTTCGGTGAAGTATTCTATATTACAAAATTGAATTTTCTGTTAGCCTCAGTTGTACTAGTACTGATTGTTAGTGTCACGTCTTCCTCTTCTTCTACCACTTCAAAATTCTCTATCTAGCCAGCAGCCATTTAGTTTATGTGTAGATAGTAATAGTATTATATAAATGTCTCCTACAAATAAAAATGACAGGGGGATGAAATATATCCCCTAATTTTTAGGGGGGATCTTTCTCCCCCGAAATATAGTAAAAACTTTTTGAACGACCGGTGAAAGCAGATTGGGCCAAAGAAAAAGCCTTTGACGCTACTTCCATGGGTCCATTTCTCCATGCGCGATTACGGATTTTCTTCTTCGACTTAGAGGTTCGTTTCTTAGGGACTGCCATATATTTACCACTTCTTCCCGCAACTAGGTCAAAACTATGTTGATACGTATCAATGGAATAGATATAATAAAAACGAAACTAAATAAAAATGAACGTAGACAAATATAAATAAGGAAACCGCAAAATTCTATGTCATTACATCAATTTTATAAGTCTCTAGTAACTCTATATAAACTACTAGCTAAGATTTAGCTAAGTCTCTACCACCGAAATGAATAGAATCAACCACGAATCGAATTGTATTTTCTCTATATCCAAAAGTTCGTCATGTTTTCTTCTTGGAGTGAATCTGCTGTATCACAAGTTTTTTGTTGAAGCAACTATGTAAGATTCTGCCTCTGACAACTGCATCATTCAACCACGGATATCCCAAATCGATGCCAGATCCGTGACGAATGAGTAAAACCCGATTTATTGATACTTCTTCATCGGGCATCAATGCATGTCTAGCTGGGACAAGGTGCTGAGCATCGTAAAATCTTCCCTTTTCTACTCGGAGTTGTTTACCGCCGACGTCAACTATTGCATATTTATTCATCCCAATTCTCTATTTTTATTTATCTCTCTTATTTGCAATACTAGAAACAATGAGGATGTGATTTGCAAACCTAGACGAAATTGAATTATCTGAGGTAAGTATCTCGGGTATCTTCAAATATTGTCAAGTTATATATTGGATATGAAACTAAAAAAATTGTACAAATAGGATATTTTGGATAGTTTATAGTTAAATATTATTTTAACTACGTGCGTATGTTCTATTTCATATTGTTCCCATATTTCCGCTTTTGACTTCTAATCAAAAGAAGTTGAAAATGATAACAAATTGACTTCGGATTTAATATGCTCGTGGAACTTTCAAGTAAATATGCTTGTCTCATCCCTCTGTGTCCATTGGTAGCTTCTTGCTTGACCGGATCCTCTTCTTTCTTTTTTCCAGAAGCAACGCGAAGCTTACGGCGTCCGTGTGCCGCATTCAACACCTTCTCATTAGTCGTTGCCATGTCTCTTTCTTTCTCCTTTTTTTGGAAACAAGTTGCAACTCACTCCATCCAACAGTATTTGTGGATTTGGATTCTAAAAAGCAATTTCCATCTAAAAATAGGTTTTCTAATTGATCCTCTTACTCTCGTTATGGCGATACTAGTTACTACCGTGGGTATTTCAGTGACGGTTTACAGCGATAGTTACATGCGTCACGACTAGGGATACGCCAGATTTTATGCCTATCTAAGTTTGTTTGCCGCGTCAATGTCGGGGTTAGTTTTTAGTCCCAACCTGATACAGATTTACGTCTTTCGGGAATTAGTTGGAATGTGTCCTTACTTGTTAATAGGTTTTTGGTTTGCGAGATCGAGCGCTGCAAATGCTTGTCAGAAAGCTTTTGTAACCAACCGCGTAGGGGATTTTGGGTTGTTGCTGGGTATATTAGGTATCTATTGGATAACTGGTAGCTTCGAGATTTTTGAATTGTGTAACTGATTTATTGAGTTGGGAAATAATGGCGTTACCAATCCGATTCTTACTAATACAATTGCCTTTTTACTTTTCTTAGGTCCGGTTGCCAAGTCTGCTCAATTTCCACTTCATGTATGGTTACCAGATGCCATGGAAGGACCCACGCCCATATCGGCTCTTATTCACGCAGCTACTATGGTGGCTGCCGGAATTTTCCTCGTAGCTCGAATTTTCGACTTTATTTCGACATTACCTACAACCATGTATGCTACTTCTTGGGTAGGCGGAGTGACAACCTCGCCAGGCGCCACATTGGCTCTCGCCCAGAAAGATCTAAAAAGGGGTCTAGCTTACTCTACCATGTCTCAGTTAGGATATATGGTACTAGCTTCGGGTATTGGTTCCTCCCGATCCGCTTTGTTTCATCTCATTACACATGCTTACTCGAAAGCTTTGTTATTTTTAGCTTCTGGTTCAGTTATTCATTCCATGGAAAAGGTGGTCGGATATTCCCCCACTAAAAGTCAAAACATGTATTTCATGGGTGGTTTACGGAGACACATGCCAATTACTGGAATTACTTTTCCTTCAGGTACCCTTTCCCTATGCGGCATACCCCCGTTCTCTTGTTTCTGGTCTAAGGATCAAATTATTGCAGAGAGTTGGATGCGCCCCCCCTATCTTGGATTGATAACTTCTGTCACAGCAGGACTTACCGCGTTTTATACGTCTCGTATCTACTTCCCTACTTTTGAGGGAAATTTCCGCGCTAATCAAATAAATAACATCGATTTCGACACCTCTTTCCCCTCCGAAATTATTATTACTTCATGGGGTGGGGCTCACCCAGAATTACTTATGGGGCGAACCCGTAAAAATTTCATATCTAAATCAGATACGGAACAAGACGAAGTTGCAGAAGCAAAAAATTTTGTGACTGCGCATACCCCCAGAGACAACCAAATTTCGGCGGAAAGAATTCAAACTCATTCTGATCAAAATTTGCTATATCCCCAAGAATCAAATTTTTGTATGGTACTGCCTCTTGTTATTCTGGCGGTACCCGCCGTATTTGCCGGATTGTTGGGAGTTCATCCGACTCAGGGAGCATCTGGTAGGGACTTACTACTTGATTGGCTTCTACTTCTTTCGCCTACTTCCGAGATTAATAAACAATTCGGAAATTTGATTGAGATATTAACAAATTCGATCCCTTCGCTTATTCTGTCTATTATTGGGTTATTTATTTCTTTCAAATTTTATGGACAAGTTGATGAATCTTCCGTTAGAAAAATCGACGAACTTAGAAATAGAAGTTTATCAAATACTTTTCTATCTTCTGTTAAAAATTGGTTTACAAGTCAAAGTTATATAGATTACTCCATTTACGCCGCGCAAAGTACAATCTTAATTAGTAAAGTTACTTTATATTTTGATCAATGGATAATTGATGGATTTACCAACGGGATTGGTATATCAAATCTTTTTGGCGGAGAGATTATACGACATGGAAAAAACGGTAGGATATCTCAATATCTATTTGGATTACTTCCTGGAGCTGTCATGTTGCAGCTAGTTGTTGATTTCCCAATTCCGCCCTTGCCGTAAACTGCTACTTTCGTTTCACGAAGCTCCAATTCGTGTTCATTTCTCCCGACTATTGTTCATCTTCCCCATCTCTATATCTCTTATTTTTGCTCTTCTTATTTCTCAAAGATATTACTTCTTTCTGCGAGGTAGGATAATCCTGCGGCTATTCTACTACGCTTCCTGGAGGGGGGGAAATAGAAAGTATTAATTGGTGACCGACCTATACAGAACAGATCGTGGGGGGGCTTGTGGGGTTTATCTTGACCTCGACCAGTTGCCCCCCCCCCCTCCCACGATTTGGGTACCCAAATGGGATTGCTATCGCCGCCACCTCCTCCTATAATGGAGGTTAGAGTGTATGCGAAGTCTACTTCACAAAATGTCGGGGAAAGTTTAACGTCTCACAGATTTAGAAGCGATTCAAGGAACGAAATAACAAAGGTCTCTGAGTGTGTATGATACTTAATCCCCTACCACTTTCCTCGGTAGCTCAGCGGTAGAGCGGTCGGCTGTTAACCGATTGGTCGTAGGTTCGAATCCTACCCGAGGAGATTTGTTCGAATCCACGTAAGTAATTCCTAATAATTGGGTAGTTGTGTTTCCCACATATGCCAAATCAAATTGCGTTGGACCATGATCCACTAACCAGTGAATGATTCATTATCGTGCCTATTTCCAGCTCTGAAAATTGAATAATAGTAAAAAAATATTTGTGCGTTCTTACCCTCCCCCCTCGAATCGAATACCCCCAAGGCGAGGACCTTGCCTATTAAGAGGTCGCTTTTGAGGGTCCCCCCTTAAATTGCGGTGTATTGAATGATTGTAATAAGCAAATCAATAAGTCATCTGGGGGAAGGAGTAAATCCACAATTTTATAAAAGATCTATTCCAAGCGTGATGTTAAGAAGCTGTTTTGCGAAATCCCTGTGGAGCTATTGCTCCTTCTCAATCTTCTTTCTAAGCAGAAAGACTCATATAGAAAATGGCCTTCAGTTCCTTAACTACTTGATATGCTACAACATAATTATTTAAATCAGTAAAAGGACAATCTAGATGTTCCTTTTACTGATTTGGCTTCTAGTTATATTGCTAGAGATCTAGACAGAATGAGGGGTATCTAAGATTTGTTCCATGAACTTTCACGGAACAGATTGTTTCGTCGTTCGATCCAGTGACGCCCCACCAAACCGGAACGGATTGAATAGATATTAATAAATTTCAAGCAACATATTATAAATAAGAAAATCCTGAAATGGGCAGCGGTTTCGCCTCATCCATCTGTTTCTATGAACCAGAAGCCTAAACCGAATAAATCGCTCTGGAAAATCTTCTGCTACCACGTAGGAATCAAAGCGAGCGGGACTAAATGTCTGCGGATATTGCAGATGTATATCCATAGAGGAAGTTTCTTTGACGTATTCGGAATCTCGCTCCTCTTTATCCAAGGGGGGATTATTCCACCGCTTAATAGATGAGTCAGGTTTCAATTTCGGATTATCTTCGCTGTAGAGGAAGAAATGTTTAATTTTTTTATTTGACATTTTATTAAGGTGCTGCCTTCTCATACCGTAAATGGTGTAAAGCCTCCGCGCCAGTTTTTTCGTCGGCAACAAGCTGCGACGCGAGGAGGGAACGTTAGGATCTGACTGGAACAGAAGCATGGGATCCCAGATGAAGCGCCCCCCGAAGAGTCGAGTCGTTTCATTTAATTGGTTACAGTGTGTTTCGTATTCATTAGATGAGTCGCCGGATAGTCCCAATTCGAGAAATTGCTCGCGTAGCAACATATTATCCAACCGGTTTTCCAATCTTTTAATCAAATTATCTGTCACATTAGTCGCAGATTTTTCAAAACTAAATAGATATTCGCTTTTCTCACACCATTTACTTTTGTCACCCTTAATCTTATTGAATTCGAAATCTTGTTGAGGTATATAATTCCGATTTTGGTAAAGTAAAATTAAATTATACAAATGATTGGGTTCGGATGATACCCCCATCAATTCATAAGCCCCGCTTCGTAGGAAACGGAGACGCCAAGCCTTATGGGACCAAGTGATCTCGCGCGACACTTCCGTCGGACTTGAGTTTATTAGTTCGGGTGACTGTTGCAGTTCGAAGTCGGTTAGACTGCTAACCCCCCCCTTTCTCATAAATTTAAAAGAACGACTTATAGAGGTTACACCTGAACAATACTTGGGTTTATCGATAGGAATGGAAAAGGAAAGACTATTACTGCGTCGACTTCCGCCTTTACAAATTTCTGAACGTGAGAAATTAGTCGAGAGGTTTTCCAGTACACCGCAAGCTAGGTTCAAGTCATTCTCTACGAGTTTGTCAATAACGATGAAATTTTCTCTCTTCCTCATATCCATTTGGAGCGAATCGCGAGCTACTAATCCAGCTAGTATCCCTAGGATATGCAAAAATAGAGTGAATTCATTAAATGTTGACTCGGAGGGTTCCACATACCAGTTAGACAAATAATAAAATCGCATTTTTAACGCGTTACGACCAAAATATGTATTCGTGAGATAAGTATTTAGCAAACTATTCTTTGAGGTAGCTTCCGCTATCTTTTGAGAAAAGATTTCCCATTCAGAACCGGATTCTATTCCACTGCCCATATCACTAGCAGTCGAATGTTGTCTATGTAAAGCTAATTCAATTGCGTCGCTACATATAATCTTACTTCTTTTGGAAATACCTATCAATAACGCCTCGTTGGCAAGAAGGAGTAAATCTCGTTTGCTATAACCCGTAGTTCCAGACCCAGTACCTTCAAAAAGAGGAAGGGGCGGATTAGCCTCCATTTCGCAACCTTTGATACGTAATAGAATTGATAATTCTTTCTGACGTTGATACCCGTTGGATTTTCGAAAATTTATCAATTAGTTTAACCGGTTCGGAGCTACTGGGGCTGGATCTACCCTCGCAGGTACGTGAGTCGTAGCGATAACAACATTCTCGCGGATGTTGGAATTGCTGCGCCTGTCACCAATACTTTTCAATATTTGGCAAAGTAAGAATTTGGGATCAGCTTCTAACTTATGATACGAACGATGAATATTCAATTCATGAATATCTTGAATCCATAGTGTACAGGGAGACATCTCTTTCGCCAGTTCAAAAACGAAATTTAATCGGTGTACGCTTTCTTTTGAAATGAAATTTCCGCGTGCATTATTAAAGAAGGATCGGTTGTATATCAGCTTTTTCATTGGTAGTTTCACCACTGGAAAGTAGGAATCAAATGCTACATCTCTAATAATGGAAGATCGGCCAGTTTCTATGGGTCCTACTAGCAAAATTCCTTTAGATGGTAATAATCCCGATTGGAGTGAGATAGGTATGTCACGACATGGCATATTTAATAGACTGTCTCTTCGTCTCGTTGTTACTGAAAATAGAATATTTCTCTCGAGGGCGGAAAAAGCCCACTTCTCCGCAGGATCCAACTTACGGATCTTGTGACTCAATAGATCATTTTGCCAGAATTGACGTAAGTATGCCAAAACATTAGATCTTTCTTGTGGATAAGGTTCATGAGAAATCTCGTTGCTCAACAAATCATAATTGGAATTCAATTTCGACACATACCTATAAAGAATTTTATTCGTTACTAGATGTTGAGTCAGTAGTTCTTTCTTACTATCTAGGATATCGGGGCTTTCTTTACGAAATATCCATGAATCGAGTTCATCTTTCACAAAGAAGAAGAAGATTATATTATTTATATAATTCAAGAATCTATTCACGGAATAGATTAGTAGATCTCTCGTTGACATTTAGCTTGTCGAAGGGGAATGCATTACCTCTTTCAAATAGGATCCACGCGTTGGGTCTGTCAAATATTCAATAGTATTGAAACGTTTCCATGAATGAAAGGAATTGGAACCCGAAACGGCAGACAAAGGGTGTTTGAATAATGCAAGAACAATTAATACTGAGATAATAAAGTAATATAAGATCGACCTATTGGAAAATTGAGATACTGACCATCCTCCCGAATGTAAAATCTCCGCTTCATCAGGAATTTCTTCGAAAATAAGAAGACCTATCTCGGATACTATAGTATCGATGAAATCGTTGTCGAATTTCAATCCTAGGCTTTGCAGCCTTTGGGATAAATAGGCTTTCGCACCATCTACCGCATCTTCAGCAATTACTTTATAAATCCTAGTAAAATTATGATTTGAGTCATAACTTATTTTAAGTTTTATTTCTGGATATGTTTCTCTAATCAGATCGTAGAAGTATCTCCACCAGGTGGGGGTAAAAAGCCAAGGTATGTAATCTCTAAATAAGCTCCATTTTTCGCCGATATTGTCTTTCCAAAAGATCCAAGAGATCTTATATCTGTTCAAATCTTTTAATAATTCATTGAAATTGATGAAGTAGGATGGACGAATAGCCCCCCTACGGATAGATTGATCCGCGAAGTCCCTATCTTCGTGCGCAACCCCCCTTCCAATCGATTCTGCTGGAGATCTCGATGTTCCATCGTTGCATAATGGGAGTCTTAGCGACCAGTGAGATGTTTCCAATTCTTCCGGTTCCCAGAAATACTTAATAGACAAATTCTTCTGATAGACTCGATCCAATACCAAATTCTTGAGACGAGGTTGGGGTTGCCGATCCGACGATGAATCGGAGTTTATCGACGTTTTCTCCAAAGAAACTCCATCGCTACTGCACGAGTATATAAATGATTCTATCATTTCACGAGGAGATAAGTTCAAACTCGCCAGTAACCTCTTCAGATCCGAAATAGAATTGGAAAGTCCATCTGAATGAGTTACTAATGCTGTGGATTCATCCAGATTAGATAAAATCAATTGAATCGGTGTGGGTACGTGACTAGCAACCCCCCCCGCTGTTTGTTTCGATAAATTGGATGACAACGAATCCGACAGTTGGGGATAAATAAATGAGACGATATCAGATGAGATGGTTTCATCTTCGGAGCCCACATAGAAGTTTTCTAAGACGTTGGGATAACTACCGTTGCATCTCCCAATAAAAAAATTCCTTTTGATTTTCGGAATAAAGTTGCTTCCGGCACAGTTCCGTATAGATGAGTCGTCTAGAAGGTTTAGTTTATTAAACTGATCGGAGATGTATCTCGAGATATTATCACCAATATCTCTAGTTGAACCTCCCCCATGGCTTAAATCATGCAGAAACATATTCCAAAATTGCCTCGCCATAACGGAAAAATCATCGCTTGAAAATCCTGCCCGAATAGATTCGACGCGGGGCAACACAATAGAAGTGGGAGTCACTGCAGGTTCCAGCTCGGTCGAAGAGCCTACCGATTTTTCACCCACTAACAGTTTGGATGCAATGAATAAACTCTTTTTTCTCTCAAGAATTGTTTTGATGAAAAGTATCTGTTCATCAATGTAACCATCGAATAAACTTGATAAAAAATCAAGCTTCATGAGATCTATCTTGTTTAATTTTTCGAGATCTATATCGTTCAATTTTCCGATGCAATAATCAATGGTATATATCAAAACTTTCTGGCGAGTAACCTCAGCAACAATCATTTTATAAATAAATAAAACATTCAAAAATCGGTGAAAATATTTTTCGTTCTGTTGATTGTTACTACCGAGATTGACACCAATATTACCTAGTAATTCGTTTCTTATTACTGATACACGGCAAATTGATTCCTCCAAGTCATGCTTTAAAACATCCCCGGCGGGGAAAGAGGACAACTCTTCGGTCGTATCGAGCCATCTATGCACATTTGACTGAACATTTCTATACTCATCAATTTGATTGGTAATATATTCGTTCAACAGGCGCCCTACATTATCTTTCCATTTCAATACTATTTATTCAGTTGCAATTCTTGCTACACCGGTGTACTCCCCGATCCCCGCCCAGCCATCCAACCGATATTTGATTTGTAGAAAATATTCACCAGATAATGCGCAGAAATAGTCATAGAAAAGAAATATGTACGTTGAGTAGAGAGGTATGATTCTACTTCGTCCATACAATCTAATTAAAGAATATATTGAATGTATGTTATCTTCTTTCAATTAGTTTGAAGAAGTAATATTTTCACTTCGATTACTTATTCTTCTAAGTATACCTAAAGATATTTGAAAATAGTTTGGAAGAATCTCATTGAGGTTGAGGTGTCTGCCACTCGCTAGCCCAAGTTTTTTGCCAGATATTTGAGTAAGCGGCATGTCGCCCTTCATTTTCAATGGAAATCCTTTCCCAGATTTGATGCTATTACTGACGTCAGTAACTATTGCCCCAATAGAAATCAGATTTGATTTCTCGATTGTCGAGATAAATTTGGTGAATCGATTTATTAATTCATTTCTCATTTGTGAATAAGTGTGTAGAATGGAAAAATCTTCCCCACTTCTGCCACAATCTAATCCGGATATACAGCCACGAAACGACGTCGTTTTCTCACAATACGTAAATGAAGACAAGTTGGAAAAGGCTTCTCGCTCGGGGTAAAATCCCGACCCATCCCCCTGTTGATCTGCTGAATTTCCGGATTCAAGTAATGCCTCGTCATAGGAGTTTAATACTACGGGACCTAATGAGTCGTTTCTTAATTGTGTTGCTTGTAACCGACCTGGATCTCGCTTGTTACGATTTTCCCAAAAGAATAACGAATCAAAATCAATTTGGTTGTTTTTAGAAACTACCAGATCGTTATAGAATTTGAAAAACCTACTTGAATTTTGTAAACGCCTACCCCTACAAAATACTTGAATCCTTTCGTGATCATCCTTGGATATATCTCTGCCAAGGAGTGAACCCCTCGCTACGCATGCCTTCCATCTACCGGAAACCAGAGGAATCACCGCATCATAGCGAACTTGCTTCTTTTTTCTCGTTGAACCTGCGGAAATATCTCCGTTCAAACCTAAGCAGTGGGAAGCAGGTATCCCTCTCTTTCCATTCTTTTCAACAGATAAAGATCGTTCGAATCGGAGAAAGCAGTCGCGGGAAAAATCACCAAGGTTTTCCGCTTGTTTTTTTCTTACTCCGTCACCCCCATTAGTGACTTCCGTTAGCACAAAACTTCTTCCGATCGACCTTCTGTCACTCAGGCAATGCATAGAAATTGGTATTGTTAGCAACATCAGCATCTCCAGAGTAACGCCGCTATCTCTTCTTAGTGAATCACGCAGATTGCGTAAAAGTAATGAACTTAGAAGTCACAAGTCAGATAATCTGATAAAAGGTTCATAATTGGAAAACGGGCTAATTAAGAATTCTCTGAGATGTTGGTTTTTCAATGATTCGAAGAAGTGATCCAATGGACTGACTTCTATTAACTCCGAAATTTCAGATGAGAAATTTGGACTTCCTATTTTTTTTCTTGCCACCTTTTTTACCTTACTTTCTTTTTTCATATTAATTCTATGCGGTAGATACTATCTATTTCCCACTTTTATTATATCGAAAATCTTGAAAATTTCAAGATAAGATGGAATACATATTTCAAACGAGTCTAGTGATTTCTGTGAGTAGTCGTATCCAAAACTGGAATTAGATCGGGAATTCTAAATTATTACCGTTAAGGAGACCCACACATGTCCTATCCACCTTATAAGTTCTTCTCTGTTCTAAGCAGAGCGGTGGGATCAAATTACCCAATCGGATGGGCGAACGACGGGGATTGAACCCGCGCGTGATGGATCCACAATCCATTGCCTTGATCCACTTGGCTACGTCCGCCCCCTCTGTTGATTTAGTTGACTCCGTCCTCCCGGACGTGAACGAGATCTATCCGTTAGGCAAGCAAGCTAGATAGGTCTTTCGGTTGATACACATACATATCAGCTGTATGTCTATAGCGAGACAATAGAAAATCTTTGAAATGGGGGATACATTCCCCCTTTTATCCAAAAGATGGGGGTGAGAGATTAAAAGTATTCCGCAAATCGGAGTAGGAAACTTTGTAATCTATTAAATTGCAAAAGGATATTCCAAATAGCACAAAATTGTGACAAGCTGTTATCACTCTTTCCATCCGTTCCACCGCACGAACCTCTATCTCATTGGACACCACTATCTCATTGGACACCAAATCTCCCCCTCTTCTGAGGTTAAGAGATTTGACATCCAGTTGTGCTGCATAACCAGACGGATGTTATCCGTTTATAGAGGGAGCTTCAACAGAAGCCAAGTCTAGGGGGAAGTTATGAGCGTTACGTTCATGCATGACTTCCATACCTAGGTTAGCACGGTTTATGATATCCGCCCAGGTGTTTATAACACGACCTTGGCTGTCAACCACGGATTGGTTGAAGTTAAAACCATTCAAGTTAAATGCCATAGTGCTAATGCCTAAAGCAGTGAACCAAATACCTACTACGGGCCAAGCAGCTAAAAAGAAGTGCAGAGAACGAGAATTGTTGAAGCTAGCATATTGGAAGATCAAACGACCGAAATAGCCGTGAGCAGCTACGATGTTGTAAGTTTCTTCCTCTTGGCCGAACTTGTAACCTGCATTGGCAGACTCATTCTCAGTTGTTTCTCTGATCAAACTAGAAGTTACCAAAGAACCATGCATAGCACTGAATAGAGAGCCGCCGAATACGCCAGCTACACCCAACATGTGGAAGGGATGCATAAGGATATTGTGCTCAGCCTGGAAGACGATCATGAAGTTGAAAGTACCAGAAATGCCTAGAGGCATACCGTCGGAGAAACTTCCTTGACCAATTGGGTAGATCAAGAAGACGGCGGCAGCAGCTGCGACAGGAGCCGAGTACGCAACAGCGATCCAAGGACGCATACCTAGACGGAAGCTTAGTTCCCATTCGCGACCCATGTAGCAAGCTACACCAAGTAGGAAGTGAAGAACGATAAGTTCGTAGGGACCACCATTATAAAGCCATTCATCGACGGAAGCTGCTTCCCAGATTGGGTAGAAATGTAACCCAATAGCTGCAGAAGTAGGGATGATAGCACCAGAGATAATGTTGTTACCGTATAACAAAGAACCAGAAACGGGTTCGCGAATACCATCAATATCTACAGGAGGAGCTGCGACAAAAGCAATGATGAATACAGAGGTTGCGGTTAGCAAGGTGGGAATCATCAAGACACCGAACCATCCGATGTAAAGACGGTTTTCGGTGCTGGTAATCCAGTCGCAGAAGCGACCCCATAGGCTTGCGCTTTCGCGTCGTTCTAAAGTTGCGGTCATGGTAATTTTTAGTTTTCAAGGAATAATTAGTGATTCCCCAGGCTAGTAAGCTTGTTAATTTATAATATATCACAAAAATCTACCTGTGTCAACCAAAATTCATTGAGTCTCCAGAATTATCGGATATGGGGGCTTCTTCTCGATATCTCAAACAATTTTTACTCCATGCGATGCGCGTCCCACTCAAATTCAGTCTCTGAAGAACTGGTCATACGTCAAGCCTTTCTGCAATGCACTCCGCAATTCTGCATTGCCCCCCCCCCCCCCGCTATCCTATTAGGAGGAGTGAGTCTAATAATTAACAACCTGAGGGGGAGGAGAAGTAGTTAGTAGTTGCCAATCCCCACTTGTGGCTTAGACATCTCCCATTCGCCGTTCACCGCTGACTCAACAATTTCTTCGTAGTCTTTTTTGATTGCCAGATAGTTTGTGCCCCGGTTCCAATCCGCAACGAAAATATTGTGGGTTGGAACGAATCTAAAACTAACGGAAATGGGCAAAAGCTTTGTTGGCTTCCGCAACTTTATGAGTCTCCTCTCTCTTCCGTATGGCACTACCAGAATTTCTGGCTGCATCCATCGATTCATCACTCGATCTTAAAGCCATACTTCGACCTGAGCGTTTTCGACACGCGATTAATGACCACCGGATAGCCGAAGCTTTTCCCTCTGCCGGTGCTACTTCAACGGGAACTCGATAAGTTGATCCACCTACACGTTTGGTTTCTGTCACTACGTCGGGAGTTACCCCGCGCACTGCCTGTCGCAGAACAGACAGTGGGTTCCTATTTGTCTTTTACCTAATCCGCTTCATAGCCTGATAAAAAATCTGATAAGCTAGTGATTTTTTGCCATTTTTTAGGATACGATCAACTAGCATATTTACTAATCGATTACGATAAATTGGATCTGATTCGATATTTTTATTTCTGTTCACTACACTGCTCCGATGTAACACGAGTTTACAAATATAAATACGTCAGATTTCAATCAATTCTTTTATTTTGATGTATCTTAGGCTACTATTTTGGCTTTTTCACTCCATATTGTAGGGTGGATCCGCCAGTTAGTCGGGGATCTCCCTCCAAACTGCACATGCGACTTTGATCGAATACAGCTTTCCACATGATTGAATAGAAACTATTCAAATGATTTCGAACAAATTCTTCTCTGGGGTGCAAATCATATTTACCCATTGCGTATTGGGTATCCGTTTTCTCCCACTCCGCGGATGAAGAAGTCGAAGTGTAGGTATAAGAGGAGAAAATCTTGCAATTTAGTTATCTTACTAGCAATGTCCGTAGGTTTATCAATCCAACCAGTAGATATGCATAAAGCCTTCACTAAATCTCCGTAGTCGTAATCTAAACCTGTTCCAGGAGGAAGAGACGTCCCAAGATTTACCAGGTGGGAGTCCAGGTAAAACTCAACTTATTGGGATAGAACACCTTAGACACCAAGTTGTTTCACACAAATAGATAGGTAGTTATCAATTTCTATCAATCTCTGTAGTAGCAGGCTTCAGTCCCCTTGCAATGCTGGGTCAGCTACACATTTAACATATCAGAACAACTGATACGGAATCATCGCAGTGATACAAGTTGTGACAATGTTCTGCAACGCACTAGAACGCCCTTTTTTACGATCCTTCACCCCTACAGCATCTAAGGTTCCTCTGACAATGTGATACCTAACACCAGGTAGGTCTTTGACCCTTCCGCCTCTCACGGGGACCACCGAATGTTCCTGCAAATTATGGCCAATACCTGGTATGTAAGCCGTTACCTCAAACTTGGAGGTTAATCGAACTCTCGCGACTTTACGTAGGGCAGAGTTGGGTTTTTTTGGCGTAGTTGTGAAATAGTCGACAGCTTCAATGTCACTATACGGAACCGTACGTGAGATTCCCACCTCATACGGCTCCTCGTCATTCAATTACCCCCGAGATGAAAAGAGGAGTCCAAAATTCCTCCCAATTGTTTTCAACTAGAAATACAAAATAAAGAAAATACGAAATAAAGATAAAAAATGAAATCCCTTTCAATCTCTTTTTGAGGTTTCGGCTTTGCACCCCACTCATTTCCCGGATCCCATTATTTTTCATAAATAATGCAGGTATAAAGATGAAAAATCTCTCAAATCGATGGGTAGATTTGTTAACGAGTTCCCCGTTTTCGTGCAAGTAATATGATGCGGATGGAGTATGAAGGAGATTGACGAGTCGGTATCAGCTTATCCGCATCATTAATTATTTTTTGATAAGGAATCCATTTTGAAATGGAGACAGTTTTGATGTCTCACTCTCGTTCTTTATTTTGTTTCGACGAGGCTATCTGAGGAGGATTCGGCAACCTAACGCCAACGAACTACCTAACAAGTAGGTGAGCTAAAATATGGAGTAGGTAGGATCCAATCGCTACCTAAAGTTTGCCAGCGACGATGCTGAAGTAGCAACGAAAGAGAAAGAAGAAGAAAGATAAGTTAAGGTTACTAGGTTATTCACTTAGTTGATTGCGGCTTAGTTGGCCTGTTCCGTCGCGATCCACTGGTCAAGTCCCGCTGCATTCTATTACCCCTCTTCCGCGAACCGAATCAGAAATCTAGGTTCCGTGGGGAACAAATTGTACCATAAGAACTCGGGGAGGTCAAGCCGTTTCTGTCACCAGTTGTTACTAGCAATTCCATATTTCAAAGATTATGAGTAAGAAAGGCCGAAAATCTAGCAAAGGAAAAGTTAGCACCGGCAGGAGTGGGATGCCGGCACATGCAAGCATAGTTATAAGGTTACAAGGATGTGAAGTAGAGATGGAGGCAGCCTCGACTACCTCGCAACATTATTCAAAAAATAGTTGAAATTTAATTTGGGGACTTGTCAAACTGCCTTTCAGTTTCTTCTTGAGTGGAGGTAGTGAAGCAAATAGGCCAAGCACACTGAGCAATTTGTTACCTCCGTCCATATCCTATCTCTATGGTGTGGGACCCATAAAAACTACTTCGAGCAGGAGGAGAAGAGCTTTGCTTACCTGTTTACCATCCGTATCTGCTTCTGCTTGTTTTGCTCCTTCCAATTACGCTGGGTTTTCCATATTGATTTCGCGTTGAAAGATGCACCCTAACGCCGGGGCAAATATCTCACCGGAGCCTAATTTACTAAAACTAGATTGAGAAA